TAATGCCGGAAAGGATCTTTATTCAAACATTAATCGGTCGTGTATTGGCGGATGATATATATATGGGTCCGCGTTGTATTGCCACTCAAACGCAAGACATCGGGATTGAACTTGTAAATCGATTCATAACCTTTCGAGTACAACCAATATCTATTCGAACCCCCTTTACCTGTAGGAGTACATCTTGGATCTGTCGATTATGCTATGGGCGGAGTCCCACTCATGGGGACCTGGTTGAGTTGGGGGAGGCTGTAGGTATTATTGCAGGCCAATCGATTGGAGAACCGGGTACTCAATTAACATTAAGAACTTTTCATACCGGCGGGGTATTCACGGGGGGCACTGCAGACCATGTGAGAGCGCCCTCTAATGGAAAAATAAAATTTAATGAGGATTTGGTTCATCCGACACGTACACGTCACGGTCATCCTGCCCTTCTATGTTCTATAGACTTGTATGTAACTATTGAGAGTGAAGATATTCTACATAATGTGAATATTCCACCCAAAAGTTTTCTTTTAGTTCAAAATGATCAATATGTAGAATCAGAGCAAGTGATTGCTGAGATTCGCGCGGGAACGTCCACTTTGAATTTTAAAGAGAAGGTTCGAAAATATATTTATTCCGACTCAGACGGGGAAATGCACTGGAGTACCGATGTCGATCATGCGCCTGAATTTACATACGGTAATGTGCATCTATTACCAAAAACAAGTCATTTATGGATATTATTAGGAGGGCCTTGTAGATCAAGTCCAGTCTCCCCTTCCCTTCACAAGGATCAAGATCAAACGAGCACGCCTTCTCTTTCTGTCAAGCAAAGATATACTTCTAACCTCTCGGTAACTAAGAGAGACAAATTCTTTAGTTCGGATTTTTATGGTAAAAAAAAAGGTAGCATTCCTGACTATTCACACCTTAATCAAGTCATATGTACTGCTCGTTGTAATCTCATCTATCCGGCCATTCTCCGCGAGAATTCAGATTTATTGTCAAAGAGGCGAAGAAATAGATTTATTATTCCACTCCAATCGTGCGAGAACGAACTAAAGTCCCCGCTGGGTATCTCGACCGAACTCCCCATAAATGGTATTTTCCGTAGAAATAGTATTCTTTCTTATTTCGACGATCCTCGATATAGAAGAAAGAGTTCGGGAATTACTAAATATGGGACTATAGGAGTGCATTCAATCCTTAAAAAGGCAGATTCGATTGAGTATCGAGGAGTCAAGGAATTTAGGCCAAAATACCAAATGAAAGTAGATCGATTTTTTTTCATTCCCGAGGAAGTTCATATCTTATCTGGATCTTCTTCCATAATGGTACGGAACAATAGTCTCATTGGGGTAGATACACAAATCACTTTAAATCTAAGAAGCCGGGTAGGCGGGTTGGTCCGGGTGGAGAGAAAAAAAAAAAGAATTGAACTTAAAATATTTTCTGGAGATATACATTTTCCTGGAGCAATAGATACGATATCCCGCCATAGCGGCGTTTTGATACCCCCGGGGGGGGGAAAGGGAAATTCCTTGGAATTTCAAAAAATGAAAAATTGGATCTATGTCCAACGGATTACACCTAGCAAAAAAAAACATTTTGTTTTGGTTCGACCTGTCGTCACATATGAAATAACGGACGGTCTAAATTTAGCAACACTTTTCCCTGCTGATATGTTGCAGGAAAGGGATATTGTGCAACTTCGAGTTATCAATTATATGCTTTATGGAAAGGGCAAACCGATTCGAGGAATTTATGACACAACTCTTCAATTAGTTCGGACTTGTTTAGTATTGAATTGGGACCAAGACAAAAGAAATTCTGCTGGCGAAGAAGCCCGGGCTTCCTTTGTTGAAATAAGGATAAATGGTTTGATTCGACATTTCCTAAGAATCGACTTGGCAAAATCCCCTATTTCCTATATCGGAAAAAGGAATGATCCCTCAGGTTCAGGATTGCTCTCTGATAATGGATCAGATTCCATCAATATCAATCCGTTTTGCTCCATATATTCCCATTCAAAGCCAAGAATTCAACAATTCCTTAACCCCAATCAAGGAACTATTCATACATTATTGAATAGAAATAAGGAATTCCAACCATTGATAATTTTGTTATCATCCAAGTGTTCTCGAATGGGTCCTTTCAACGATCTAAAATATCACAATGGAATAAAAGAATCAATGGATCCCCTAATTCCAATTAGGAATTCGCTGGGCCCTTTAGGATCAGCCCCCCCAATTGATAATTTTTTTTTATTTTCCCACTTAATAACTCACAATCAAAGCTTGTTAACTACCTATTTGCAACCTGACAATTTCAAACGGACTTTTCAAGTAATTAAATATTATTCAATGGATGAAAGTGAAAGTGGTAAATTTTATAATCCCGACTCATGCAGTAAGATTTTTTTCAATCCATTCAATTTGAAGTGGTATTTTCTCCTTGACAATTATTGTTATTGTGAAGAGACGTCTACAATAATTAGCCTTGGACAGTTTAT